TACCTATTATTATGATATTACGATCCAATGGGGTACCAAAAAAGGGAAATGGGTTCGAAATTAGATCTCCTCTCTATGAATGAGATAAAGACAGAATAATAAAAAGTAGTATAGAGTTTCCTTTTTTTTTTTTAACACATTCAATTTCATGTTCAAAAAAGAATTCGCGGATTCTTTTTGGTAGTCAGTGGAATTTATAGAATATGATTGAATTGCGGAATATAAATATAAAATATAATAAGAATAGTATTTATTGTATTTATTTTATTAAGTACATGCTGATACGGCTATCCATTTTATCCATATATCACATCTTTTATTGTAATTTCACTTGGGACAACATTAGTCACACTCCATAAAAATTTGTATTTTCTATTCAATATATTCAATGAAAAATTGAAACAGGAGGATTCTCTATAGGGATATGTACATAAGAGAGAGATCAGGTTTGGTATCTGGGTAACAATTTCTGTTCTGGGGTTTACATATACACATATATGTTATTATAATTGAAATGGAAAAGGATTTATTATTGAAAAAAAAAAATGAATACTGATTAGTCATAAATTAGTCATAAATCAATTTGATTTTCTTTTGCCATTCAATGAAACAAAATTTCATTGGAGATAAAAATGGAGGAATCGTTCGCTAATTCAAAGTAAATTGTTAATGGTTCCAATTTGTCCTGAATTTTGCAGTCTGTGACCAGAAATCCATTTTTTCTACTCTCAATAGAAAGGAGAAGGGATGTTTTTAAGCGATGTATATTTTAAGATACAATCAATCGAAGAGAAGAATCTAAACTAGATCCAATAAAAAACAGGAATTTCTTTTTTGAAAAGGATAGGTACAATGGTATTCAAGATAAAGAAAGGAGTGAGTAATAGAATTAGAATATAGATAATATTTTTCTCTATTTTTGACCGAATTTGGCGGCATGGCCAAGTGGTAAGGCGGGGGACTGCAAATCCTTTATCCCCAGTTCAAATCCGGGTGTCGCCTGATCAACAAAAGATTTTTTATTTCTTTCCTATCTTGTGCCGATCTAATTCGACGAATTCTTGCTCCGCAAGAAGCAGAGGCAAAGGACTAAGTGGGTGTGTCAATACTCGATTTTGATAACCCATGGCGTAGGTTTTCTAAAAGACTGTCATTTTTTTTTTTCTCAAAATTTAGGTGTAGCCCAAATCGGTATCAATAGGGATGAAGCAACTCTCATTTATTAATTTAATGATTGACTCTCACCATTTATTTGATTTTTCAATTGAATCAAATAAATGGTGAGAGTCAATTCCGGGATTCAGAACTAAGGTCGGAAATCTCGGTATCCAAAGGTTCCTAAGGGACACTCTGTTTTTGCTACTAGAATTGAAGAAGAAATTATACGAAAGACTATAATAACAAGATCTCTTATATTAAAAGAGTAAAGGTAAAAGTAAAAAAAAAAGAATGTATTAATTAATAGTGGTGGTGGGTTCTCCTGATTCTTTCACAGAAAGAAATACAGTAAGCTTAGATCAAATAGGAAATAGAGGTATCTGATAGATAGTTATCTATCGTGATGGTATATTTTTATGCTTTTTGCTTAGTAAGGAAAGGCATTAATATCAAAACAAACAATAGGTCTTACTATTCTTACATGCTCCATATAGAAGCATTCCTTTGATATTTCCAAGGAAAAGGCGTGTGTATCATCGTATTTGTACTAAATGCTTCCTGATTTTACCATAAACCCTAAAATATAGAAACTTGTTACGAGTGTATTCATTGAATTGGTTCATCAATAAATAGTCTTACCTATTTTGACTCTGCGCCATTGATTCCGCTATGATTATTAATCAATAATAGAATAATTCCTTCATAGAAATAGAGGACATAATTCACATGGATATAGTAAGTCTTGCTTGGGCTGCTTTAATGGTAGTCTTTACATTTTCCCTTTCACTTGTAGTATGGGGAAGGAGTGGACTCTAGGGCTGGGCACTACTAATTGCTCAATCGAATCGTATCAATTCTTTATTGATCATTTTGCGAAGCCCTAAAAAAAGAAAAATGTCTTCCAAATTGTACTGGAATACAGTAATGAATGATTACCATGCATGATAGGCTATTTTTTCCAACCTAATTTTTCCTAAATATTCTATTTTAGTGAATCAGCTCTTATCATAATTATGGATATTACAATAAGAAAAACTACTACTATTTTTTTTCTTTATTTATTTCCCTTTTTCTTTTACCTTTCTAAAAGAAAGTCGTTCTGCTATTACGACAATACATATTTTCTTTCTATCGGAAACGAAGCGATTAGTGATTGGCCAAAGAGATCCGACACATAATAAAATGAGATCTTTCTTCTGTTGAGCGATCCACATATCACACATTTAACATTTGTTTTAGACTACTAGAAAAGTTTTTATGCTTTTTTTGATTCATCTCATGTTTAAGCATGAAAAATGGACAGGGTCTGCTCTACTCCTTTTACAAATCCGAAGAAGTTACTGTATAACTTAACTCCGCGGATCATCCGTTAATTGTTCAATCAATGACTTCTTGAGATGGGAAATCAAACTAAAAGAAATAGAGTGCTATCTATATGTACATCTAATATATGTACATACATATTGTAATTTGATCTATATATAATAATAAAAACAATACTATAGCTGGTGTGGTAGAAAGAACTATATATATAGTTCTTTCTACCACACCAGCTTAGATACTTACTACGATACTTCTGATTCCAGCCTAATCATTTCATTTAAGATTTAGAGTTTGAATCCCTTTCTTTCATTTCTTGAATCATCGATAAGAACTAATAATAATTCAAGTTTCATTCAAATTAATCATTTTGGCTGACTGTTTTTACATAGATGATAAGTAAAAAAGCAGTAGGAACTAGAATGAACAATGCAGTAGCAATAAGTGCGAGAATATTGACTTCCATAATCTAATCTTCTTTTATTTCGCAATAACTCGGGATCTAATCCCATAGAGATGATAAATTTGACTCCTGCAAATTCAACGGGATTAATTGCATCCCGATGATACTGAATCAGATAAATATTATGAATAACAATTTCTGATCTATCAAATCAATTCATCGTCGAAAATTCAATAATATAGTAAATAATATATGTAGTAGTATAACATAGAAAGGAAAGATCTTTTATCATACTAAATCAAAAATATCATTTTTGATTTGATCAGAAATACACATCAATCATTAGATTTTCATACCCTTTTTCCACTTTTTCTTTTCTATAACATAACCTATTAGCTATCTTCTTTATACAACTTCCCTACTTAATACATACATATACATAGAATTATGTACATAAAATTATGAGGTATCATATGACTGGTATTGTCTGGGTCATACACAGATACAAACAGTATAAGTGAGATGGAAAAATAAAGGATTTAGTATAAAAAATCAAATATTTGAACAAAAAATACTGAATATAGCAATACTACCGATTGTACCAATCGACATATGTCTCTCCCTTATCAATCAGTACTAGGGAAAGAACTCGGAAAAGAAATGGAAATTCCCATATTTATCTGATGATAAATGCGAAACAAAAGAAAAAAAATTCCCCTCCCCGCACCGGGGATTCGATTCGGCTCCCCCTCTTCCCTTTCGCGAAAAATAGAGAAATGAATTGAGAAATTCATCGGATCCTAGTTCGGGACTGACGGGGCTCGAACCCGCAGCTTCCGCCTTGACAGGGCGGTGCTCTGACCAATTGAACTACAATCCCAGCAAGGTGTATAGCATACATATTCTTATGGTTTCATAAGAATTGTCATGTTGTAACGTAACAGATACAGGAATGATATAGTGATATCATATCCACATAAACACGGGCTTTAGCGAGAGTGCCGCGGATTATTAGTAACTAGTGATTCTTTTTTTTTTATTGTTAAAAGTGGATAATCAACCTTTCAATGAGATGAGAAAAAAATATAAATAGAGCAAAAAATTGACCCTTTTCCTTCATTTTTGCGGATCAAGTATTTCTTTTCTGTAGGACAAATTGGTTATATTATACTCATGGAGCGGTGATTTTTTGGGCCGAGCTGGATTTGAACCAGCGTAGACATGTCGCCAACGAATTTACAGTCCGTCCCCATTAACCGCTCGGGCATCGACCCAGGAAGAATTCATTCTAGGCTTATTGATAATCCATGATCAACTTCCTTTTGTAGTACCCTACCCCCAGGGGAAGTCGAATCCCCGTTGCCTCCTTGAAAGAGAGATGTCCTAAACCACTAGACGATGGGGGCATATCCGCCCTACCGTCATCATACTATGATGATAGTATGAACAGTTTTTTAGAATTGTCAATATAATCTAATGGTATGGCTAGATCCGAAGAGTCTTTCTATGTTATGATTCTATAGAATCATAACATTTTTTTGGGGGTTGATGCTTCATGAATGAAGCATCCCATACTATTCGATATAACGAAAGGAAGTATAGGATTCCTTCAGTTCAGGCAATGGTTAGCCGGACAGAAAAAAGGGGTAGGGGAGGTAAAACCCCATTTAGTTTCATTTCATTTATTTTCTTCCATTTTCACTCATTGCTTCGTTTATCGTTGAGATGCAATATAATATGCCTATCACTATCTCGCACTAAGCCATAAAATGCAAAAACGAGAAAAATTTTACCCACTTTCTAGGTAAATACAAATTTTTTGTCCATTATGAGTCTACTGCATATATGTATATATGTAGTAGACTCATAATATAAAATGGTTAATTCATGAATTGAATAGGGCCCTTTTAACTCAGTGGTAGAGTAACGCCATGGTAAGGCGTAAGTCATCGGTTCAAATCCGATAAAGGGCTTTTTCATGAAAATCAAGTCTTAGTCTTCTTTTTTTTTCAGCGGATAATACGGATAGTGTTAATATTAAAAAAATGTAAGTGGACCTGACCCCTTGAATCATGACTATATCAACTATTCTGATATTTAAATTCGATGATATATATTA